TCCTTCCGCTGAGACGGCCCCCTCTTTATATAATTTCTATTTTTCACAGCGGCACGAAATCATGAAGAAGCTGGAATAACTCAGAAAGAGAGTGGCGTCTAGCCGTTGAGAGCGTCTGTTGTCTTTGTAGAGGAACAGTATGATCTTGGGCTGGCCCCCTTCGCATGACCTAGAAAGAAAAAAAGTCCGTGCTACTATAAGGCCTCTAAACTCCTACCTCAGGACATTGTTGCCCATGGGGGCGGGGTGGCCCCGACTTCCATAGGTCCTTGGTTCGACCTCCTAATGAAAATTTAGGTTCTTGCGCGGGCGTCTCATCCCTAAGACTTGCTTGTTCTGTATGGAGTGCCTCGTGGTTCCTCGAGTGCCAGCCGCGGAGAGGAATGCCATCAACTATGGCGCTATTGGCCACTAACCACTCGCTCGCCGACCGCTCGGGCTCCGCGTTTCAAGTTCGTTATCCTAACCGTCTCCTCTGCTCAACCGGGAGCCCGGCCCCTTCTTCTTTCTTATCTACTGCCTTGCTCCTCGGCTCCCTACTGCTCCAGCCTCTCGCTGTAATAGCTTGCTTCTCGGGTGGCTCGCACCCCGGGTGGTGCGGCTGAGCCAGAGTGGGCTCAGCAGTCGGCCTATGTTTCCGGGCGCACGCGTAAAGGCATGATTCGTTCCACAGATCTCACTGCACTGACCATAGTAAACTCCTTCGCGTTGTACCGAAATAGAGGTCTGATTTAAACGACCAGGTACAGCATCACATTTGACACCTGAGGAAGGTACAGCCCAACTATGAAGTACATCCGCGGATGTTATAATAATACGTAGATTCGTTTTGGCTGGTACAACCACTCTATTGTCCACTTCTAATAAACGTGATTGACCCAATTCGGGATCATCTTCTGGAATCGTATAACTGTCAAAAGTGAGTGACTGTTCATCGGAACTGTTATAGTCCGAATACTCATAAGGTTGGGTCGACGCCCGCCTCCCCCCAAACTGTACTTGCAAGTTTCCCCGCAAAAAGCTCTCCACGCCTACTCTTAGAAAGAGCACTCTTTTTCTTTAGTTAGGTAGTTCTCCCGACCGTAAGACCCCTTATGAGTAAGGGGAATCAAAGGCCGGGGTTATTGGCAAGAGGGGACCGTTTCTCACCCAGCCCTACCTACCCCATGTATTAGAGGGGAGGCTTGAACCGAAAAAGACCAGGTCCCACCCCCAACTCTAGCTGAGAAGTTGAGTCACCCTGCTTTTTTTTTAGAATATATATAAGAAAGAGATAGTCTATATCCTGTATCGATCACTCTATGAATAGGTCAATTTTCTATGACCTCCCACCGTTCACGACTCCTCGCTGGAGGAGTAGAAGCGCTGGTCCCCTTCGGTCAAGTTGCTTGTGCCTGCTGTTACCTACCGTAGGACCTCCGTACCCGAAGCGAAGAAGAGGAGCAAGAACAAGAGGTTGCCCTCTCCCGGCCCAGTAGTTCCGCAACTACTACTGTGGTTGTTGCCAACGGGGATCCCTCATTCCGAAAGGTTACCGGGCCGGCCATTAGGTCCAAAGTTGTATGCCACTGCTATGGTGCCGATAGATTCACTACTTCAGCGCCGTTATCGGACATTGCAGGCTGAGCATCTATTTTTCGTGTATCGTTCCACACCGATAAGAGGGATGTGTACCTCCAGCAACAACAAGAATGGAATCATAGGCTCCTATGCTGGGAGCATTTCGGGGTATAGGTCTAACCACCTCAACTCCACGTTTATGGCATGCTATAGTTTTAAAAGTCTCTCGACGCCTGGAATGGGAGATTACCGGTAAGCCAGATGCTTCGCGAACCATATTCCACTTTAAGGCATTTCGTTGCGCTTTAATCACCCTCGTGAAGAGGCGCACTCCGATACCATTGATGTCCAATAGCTTTGATAGTAATGGTTGGATCTACTACTACCTCGTCCATTGAGTATAAGAGAGCAAATGATGGTATAGCAATGAACATCGGGATTATACTAGGAAATATGGTCCGAAGAATCTCGATAGTAGTTCCATGAACAATCCTTTGCGGGATTGGATTTTTTTTATAGTTGAAATGCCATAAAGCGCGAACTAAGATCCGTGAGACGAAAACCAAAATGAGAATGAGGAAGAAAAAGATATCGTGATGTAAGTCCATTATTCCTTGCATCATAGGTGTTGCTGCGTCTTGAGATCCTAATTGCCATGGTTCCGCTGCATCACAAGGAGCAATTGTGGGGAATAGACATTCTAGAACTCTCATTTGATCACCGGGTCGTGCTAATTCCATACGAATTAGTACTGAGAAGCATGTGCCCATCACTCCAGCAATGGCACCGAAGATAAAATATAGAGTCCCTATATCCTTGTGGTTAGTGGAGAACAGCCATCGAACCAGATTTGTCATAAGAGATTCTTTCGCTTCCTTCCTTATCAGAGAGGAGATAGAAGAGAAGAGAGGGGCCAAAAAGAAAATATAGCGCATCTCTTCTCTTACGATATTTCGAGTTGAAAGAAAGAGCTAACGACCAAGCTCAAATAGTAAGTACTTCCCATCAGGGATATGGGCAACAAAACGACTTTTCAAAGGAAGAAGAAGAGGAAAGTAGTAGACTAGAAGACTGTCAAGGCCCACTTTCTTGCGGTGCACTTGCGTAGGATTGATGCGCTGAGCCAGATCCGATAGGCAATTCGATGCTTTTAGTGTCGTTTTTCCGGTATATTGAAAGGGAGATAGAATAAAGCGTCAGTCTCATATCGATTCTTGTTCTTATCCTCTCTCCCGGCGAATGCAGTTACTGTAGTTGAAATGCGTGTTCTGTTCTTTATCTTATCCTCGGCATCATTGCACTTGCTTTCCATTTGTGTTCTTTTGCATCTATATGAGAGAGTAAGTAGCTACATCCCTCCCTCGCTCATCTTGGTGAAAAGGGCTGACTTCTCTTCTTCTTATCCCGGTTTAAGAGAAGCACTGGAAGGCAGTAATTAACACCGGAAAAAGGACAGGAAAAGCAGGATCGGACTAATTGGCCCAGTAGGAGCTTAGACTATAGCTCTATGCCCTGGGTATTTGAATGCAATAAGAAAGGCAGAAGAAAGCTCAGAATAAGACTCATAGGCAGGGCTTTCTACTATAGATGCAGAAAAGACAGTAGCCTTAGCTCCCTGTCTATCAACTACCGGATACAGATCAGGCATCTTATTGCCTATCGTTTCTGGCTTTCCATTAAATAAGTGCCGGGGCGGATAAACAGAAGATAACACGCATCTTCTTTCAACTAGAGCTGCTACCCGAAGCCGGAAACCGTAGTTCAAGCATCGAGGAAATCTTCAACTAAGAGAATCAGTCCAGGAGAGAAGATAAGATGGATTGGAGTCGTAGGCCGGAGTGGAAACTCTAGCAGCAGAAACTGCAGTTGCCGGGCAGGGAAATCAATAAAAACTTTGAGTCCCGAACCCATGTAGGCTGGCTTCGCATAGGCTGCACAAGCTTGGAAGAGGATTCGTTCACTTTCTCTCCCTAACCGGAACCCCTTTCTCGCGCATTCCCTCGAGCGAACAATTAAAGAAGTGCCAGGGAAAGAGAGGAAAGGAGGAAGAGGCCTTGCATTAACTACACTAGCTTCCGATGATGCCCCTGAGAAAGGAAACGAAGAGAATGGAAACTCTAGAAGTCGAACAAGAGGCTCCTCTCATTTCACCTATAGAAGCAGAAAAAGAAGTAGACTCGAGCTCCCTAGCAGCAGCCGGAAATCAGAACCATCCGGCAAAAGCACAAGAATTGAATTCCCACTGGAAGAGTCTAAACGAAAGTAGCTACAGTTGCCCGGTGAGAGGATTCGAAATACATGCCGCTCCCTAACTCGGGATAGAACTCTCTCGCAACTACCAGGAAAAGGAAAAGAATGGAAAGCAAGTGAAGTCCCTCGTTTCTCCCATTTTCTGTCTCATATAGCCACAAAAGCACACTAATTGCAGTTCCAATAGAGAAAGCTTAGAGGAATAGGCCGGACTTTCTACTATAGAAGAGAATCAGCCTCTTATTGACACTAGAGCTGCAGTACCCGGTAAAGATAGTAAGTAAGGAATCCCACTCTATGCCCTCTCCCGATACAATTAAAGAAGATAAGGAGTTACCCAAGAGTCCTTTCCTGCTATTCTCTCGTTGAGGGAGTTGCCTGTTCTCATTCATTGTTTGCTGCTTCTAGAGCTACCTCTCCCTAAGTCAGAGGCATGCTTCACTCATCTTCTGTCTTTGCCCGCGGAATGCGAGAATTAGGAAGGGCGGCTAATGCAGTTTATGCTGCTCTAGTTGAAATGAGAGGCTTTTACTGATCTTTTACCTCTCACCCGGCAAATGTAGCTACTATAGCGCATTCCCTTCGGCTTTCTTATCTTTTGATTCTCACCCGGCTCCTGCATTTAACTAACTCGCTGACTCTGCCCTGGCACTTCTGTAAGAGTTAGATCGAGTTTGCCGGATCCTCTCTCACTCCTGGCTTCTCTTCCTCTGAGCCAGAAACGAGAGGCAATTCCATGCCTGATCTTTATAAGGCCTATGCCTCCCATCCGTCTCTTTTCTTTCTCTGCCGGGCAACTTCACTTGCTTTCCATTCTTGTCCTCTTCCCTGCTACTTTAGTGAAGACTTCAATGAGTATCCCGAGTGAGCGCTAAAATGCCTTCTTAAGAGTGAGGATTACAACAACCCCGGGCTCAGAGTAAGGCAGGAGAGACTGAAGCGTTCTCTTCTTGTTTCCACTCCGGGCTCAGACTCAAAGACTTCTCTTTTGATTCTGTTTCCGAAGCTTGTGCAGCCTATGCGAAGCAAGCCTACACTGGTTAGGGACTCAAAGAAATGAATGAACTTCACTCGGAGCCCCCTGTTGGAACTGCAATTCTTGTTCTTTTCTCGGGAGATGGGACAGACACGGGGATCAATCTTCTTTTTCTGCTTCTATAGTCGAAAGTCCAACTAGGCCAATTCTCTTAGTCAAATCCCTCCATTCACGAGGTTTTACAGCCGGAGAGCATAGATTTTCTTCTTTGACGGCATCATCGGAAGCTATTGAATGAGCCTACCAGGAATCACTCATCTCGCTCATGGCATGTAACTCCCTCGTTGATAGCAACCTCGGCGCATCTTCTTTCCACTCTAGCTGCAGAAAGAGAAGATAACACGCATTGAAAGCATCTGAGTTACCAGGGAATATCCCCTTGTCTTCTATCTCCCATATAGCAGAAAAAGTACACGAATCGCCTGTAGCTAATGCTTCTCTTTTTCGAAAAGAAGTGAGAAAGGTAAGTAACTCAAAAGTCCGGGATTGAGGGAAGGCCTTATCGCCTGCAGTTCACTTTATGTCCCTAACCCCGGAAAAAGAGAGGAGAAGTGAACTCATCCGATATCTCCTCTAGCACGGGGAAATCAATAAAAACTTTGAGTCTCATATAGCTGTAAAACTAATAGAATTTAGGTTACTCCATTTTAGTGTTACGCAAATACGATTCAACTTCTCTTAGATGAAGCCGTCGTTTGAAATGTCTCTCGGCGGAACTCGTTCACCAAACAATATAGTAAGCCTACCTAGAACTCCCAGACCAACGCATCGGTCTTATCACGGGAATAATGTTGAAGGTACGTGGCCGTTCGGCTAGTGGGTTCTCTTTCGCTTTGTCCGAGATCTAGATCAAACTCTTGCTTCTCTTATGTAATTTCAAGAGAGAGGGAATAGATAGGGCTTCCTTACTTACTATCTTACCCGGGTACTGAAGCTACTTGCCTATTCCTTCTTTCTCTGCCCAGGGCGTACTTGTTCTTTCTTGCTTGTTCCGCCCATGGAAGTGAAAAACGACCATACATTTTCATTCATAACTTCTATTTTATGAAATGCAAAATGAGAAATTCAAATGGGAAAAAGACCAACTGGAACCCCCTGTCATTTGTTCACAACCCGACTTTGTTGATCTGTTACTAAGCCGAATCCGTGGACTGAATCGCTAACCGCACTCCGTCTTGTCTTGAAAGAGGAACTCCCACCCGCTCTCGTCGCTAACGTCATCATCCCCTCACCTCTTCGTCAACGGCTCCTCACTCCCCCCTTTCCCAGCCTTCGTGTAAAGAAGAAAGTAAGTGAGCCATACGGATAAGAGATGGATTCGGGCTTCCTGTGATGAAACATACGCGTTGATCTCCTCACCTTTCTAACTTTCCGGCTTGCTGGTAAGATTCCTTTCTTCCTATTCCTCCGCCCTACTTATGCATCCTGAATTCCAAAGGCAGAAATAGCATTGTATAAAGCCCTAGAAGGTCCCTCTCTATGAATTAGGGGAGCTTTGAAGCCTCTTTTCCTTCGACTCGAATGCAGATGAGTGAACTCCCTTCCCACTTATTTTTGAGTTAGTAGGTCTCTTGACTCAAGGCTTATGTAGGCGCCTTTGTGTTCTTTTCATGTTGTGGATTGGATGACTCTAGCGGGGATTGGCATGATTTGGGATCCTGATCTTTGACCGGATCTTCGGCAAGGAATCAGAGACCAGAGGTGGAAGTCCTGTGATGGGGCCTGAAGGTGATGAGGGAATTCCTGTAAGAGTCCGCTTCCCAATCCAGAAGGCGACTAAGGGGATTCTCGGAGGTTCGAGAATATATGAAAGGGCATCTAAGGCTACATAATGAAAAAAGGAAGTCCATTACTGGGAGAAGTGGTGATCTCGTCTTGCTTGCTGGAAGAGAGGAAGCTTCCGGACCACCTTTTCCAGCCAGATAGCGGGCGATCACTCAGCAATGAACACTAACGGAAAGCGGCTGGGAATGAGTACCTATCCCTTACGGGAATCGAACCCGTGTCTTCGACATGAAAAGACGATGTCCTAACCACTGGACGAAAGGGACCACAAAGCCATTCTTCATATACCTCCGCTCCGAGAATAGAAGTGGTTCGTTTTGTTTCTATACGCAATTCAAGATTGAGTTTGTGTTCATGTTGGCGATTTTTGATTTGAATTCGGCGGGTCGTCTCCCCTTCCTAGCGGGGAAAGACAAATAGCTAATGGTTATGAAATTCCATATCTGCCCCAACTTACTCATTTCACTTCGAGCCCCCTACTATTATCGACGAGGCTGTTGTTCTACCTATTTGTCTGTCGAGGAAGGCAGTAGCTTTCTGGTTGAGTTGAGCGTATGTCTTTGACAAGATATTTTTCCTCAGGTCTTATTCCTGAACCATCTGGTTGGTTGTCCCGCTCCTTGCTTGGATAAATGCAACAACCCTTCCTGTCCTTTTCTGATCTCAGATGGTACGAGAGGAAAAAGACGCCTGCAACGCTTCCTCCTTGTCGGCTTTTGGAAATGGTCAATCAGTTCCTTGCCTTCCCCAGCGTCGAGGGTGCGTAGCGCACTATTCGCTTTCAGTAAAGTAGTGTACACCGCCAACAAAGACAAGCAATACAGGGTCTTCAAGGAAGAGGTTAGGCCCCTAGCTTCAGAAGTGGCAGC